ATTTGTTGCTAAAATATCGGTATTAAACCCGAAACTCCCGGCGGATGGCCAGTGACCCAAGTAAACGAAAGAATCGGTTAAATTTTTCATATAATCTCCTCTTCTAGCTAAACTATAAAAAAAGAACTCTGTCCTTTTTTTTATTCTTTTTATTTTCAATAAATAAAAAGAAAATTGAATTTAATAATTTATAATTTAATTTACCTATTTGGATATTTGTAAACAGAATCAAAAACCAATTCTATTTACAAATGTATTTTCCAAAATTTTTAATTTTCAATAATAATAATGAGACTTATTAGAATTAAGCTAGAATTTGAGACCAAGTTTTATGTCAATTTAAAAAAACCTAAACCTCCTTTTTTCGCAACACTCCTAAAAAAAAAGTTTCCATTAAGAATTAAGGGGAAGGAAGAAAGCGAATCGATGTGCTAATTCCCCATCCTCAAATTAGTCCTTCCCAAGGATTGTTGTCTCAATGAATAATTGTAGGAGTTAAATCTTGATAGAATTCAAAAAACTACGAAAAAAATCCAGAATTTTGTGATTTCTAGGATTAAACAAAAGGATTCGCAAATAAAAGCGCTAATGCTACAACCAGGCCATAAATTGTTAAAGCTTCCATAAAAGCCAAACTAAGCAACAAAGTACCTCGTATTTTTCCTTCTGCCTCAGGCTGTCTCGCGATACCTTCGACAGCTTGACCCGCAGCTGTACCTTGACCAACTCCAGGTCCAATAGAAGCAAGCCCAACAGCCAACCCAGCAGCAATAACCGAAGCAGCAGAAACCAGTGGATTCATGATAAGTTCCTCACACCAAAATTAAAAAATAGTTAATGATACAATCATCCAATGACTTAGGACTTCATTATAATTAAGATAATTAAGTAATCGCTAAGATTCATCCAGCCAAAATAACCAAAAACTTTAATTGAAATAATATAATAATATTATTGAATCATAAGAATTACTTTGATAGTAGTTACTATCCACGGGATTTTTAAAAATTAATAAGATATATATACGACTTTTTTATGCCATTTCTTTTTTGTGAACCATTCTTTGAATTCTTCATTCTTTTTTTATCGTTTTTTCAGCCAATTCACAGATAAAAAGGAAGAACGTCTAATCGAATCCCTATCTAAATCGAAATTCACAAAAGTAGTAGGGCAGATTATATAGATCTTTAACTCATATATACCTAGTCAATATCAAATATCACATATACAAGTGTTTCTTACATAACGTAAACCAACTATTCTATAATGGGGCTAACCTGAAAAAGAATATTTGAAAAAAACAGTTAATGATGACCTTCCATAGATTCACCTATATAAGCCGCAGCTAAAGTGGCAAAAATGAGAGCTTGAATCCCGCTTGTAAATAATCCAAGGAACATGACAGGTATAGGAACCACTAAAGGTACTAAAGAAACAAGAACAACAACGACTAATTCATCGGCTAATATATTTCCGAAAAGTCGAAAACTAAGTGATAGGGGTTTTGTAAAATCTTCTAAGATGTTAATGGGTAAAAGAATTGGAGTTGGTTGTATGTATTTACTGAAATACCCTAATCCTTTTTTGCTAAGACCCGCATAAAAATAGGCTACTGATGTGAGTAAAGCTAAAGCAACCGTCGTATTTATATCATTCGTTGGTGCTGCTAACTCCCCTTGAGGTAACTGGATAATTTTCCACGGTAAAAGGGCTCCTGACCAGTTTGAAACAAAAATAAATAAAAACAGGGTTCCAATAAAGGGAACCCATGGACCATATTCTTCTCCAATCTGGGTTTGACTCACGTCTCGAATGAATTCAAGGACAAATTCAAAGAAATTTTGGCCGTTAGTTGGAATGGTTTGTGGATTGCGAACCGCTAGAACTGCGGAACCTAATAAGATAGCAATTACAACCCAAGAAGTAATAAGGACTTGGGCATGGACCTGGAAACCCCCTATTTGCCAATAGAAATGTTGGCCTACTTCTACACCAGATATCTCATATAACCCTTCTTTTATTAGTGTGTTGATGGAACATGATAAAACATTCATATTGCCCTCTGACAGAAATAAGAACTTTAAATTATTTTGATTCAAGATCCCCCCTTTTTTGCTTATTTACTTGAATTTTATATTTTAGTTTTGGATACCAACTAAACTAATCACACAATATCCCCTGTTTTTTATCCCTTTTTCTTTTGTACGATTCAGGAGTAGTAACCGATTTTTGAAATCGAAATACAGGGAGCCCCTCCCTCAAAAAAAATTGATTTATTTATCTTATTATTAATCAAGAATTTTGTATATAGCTAGAACGACCCTCACAAATTGCGAATACTAATTTGTTAAGAATGAATCGAATTGAAGCTATAGCGTCATCATTTGCTGGAATAGAAATATCCGCGAGATCGGGATTACAATTTGTATCGATTAAAGAAATGGTTGGAATTCCCAAAGTTATACATTCTCTAAGAGCCGTGTATTCTTCTTGCTGGTCG